TTAAATTACGAGAGGCTTCATAAAGTGCTTCTTTAGGAGTTAAACTCCCATTTGTCCATATCTCAAGAAAAAGTATTTCTTGTTTTTCATCACCATTACTATACGAATGAATACTATGATTCACATTTCGAACAGGCATGAATACAGCATCTATAGGATAACTTCCGTCTTGAAAGTTGTTTGGCGTTTTTATATGATATCCGCGATTCCTCTCGAGTTGTAATTCAATACGAAAATCGATTGGTTCCGTCAAGGTAGCTATATGCTGTGTAGTATCAACAATTTCCACATAAGGTGGTGCGATGATGTCTTGCGCAGTTACACACCCAGGTCCCTTAACAAAAATAGACGCGTCACGGGTGCCATATAAATTGCTTCTTAATACAATTTCTTTCAAATTCATTAAAATTTCATGTACTGATTCTTGAATACCTACTATAGTAGAATATTCGTGTGGTACTTTCTCAAATTTTGCGCGTGTAATACATGTTCCTTCTATTTCTCCAAGCAGAGCTCTCCGCATCGCAATTCCTATTGTATCGGCTTGACCTTTCATAAGTGGAGATAGAATAAAGCGTCCATAATAAAGACGTTTACTATCTGTTCTTGATTCAACACACTTCCACTGCAGTGTCCGAGTAGATACTCTTATTTTCTCTCGAACCATAGTAATATTATAGATAATAGATCAGATCGTTGAGTCATTTATTTCTCTTGACATCCCTTCCTTATTTTTACACACGTCTTTTTTTAGGAGGTCGACAGCCGTTGTGCGGCATGGGAGTTACATCCCGTACGAAACTTAATAGTATGCCACTTCTACGAATAGCTCGTAATGCTGCATCCCTTCCGAGACCGGGACCCTTTATCATGACTTCTGCCCGTTGCATACCTTGATCTACTACTTTACGAATAGCGTTTCCTGCTGCGGTTTGAGCAGCAAACGGCGTCCCTCTTTTTGCCCCCTTGAATCCGCAAGTGCCAGCGGATGCCCAAGAAACCACTCGACCCCGTACATCTGTAACAGTCACGATGGTATTGTTGAAACCGGCTTGAACATAAATAACCCCCCTTGGTATTTTACGCGCACCCTTACGTGAATTAATACGCCTATTCCTACGTGAACCAATTTTTTGTATGGGTTTTGCCATATTGTATCGTCTCATAAATATGAGTCAGAGATATATGGAGATATCCATTTCCTGTCAAAACAAATACTGTCCTTTTTTATTTGTACATCAAGTTCGTTAGAAAGCCCCCTTTATTAGCAGACTGATTATCCTTGTCGTTGTTTATGTTTCGGGTTGGAACAAATTACTATAATTCGTCCCCGCCTACGAATTAATCGACATTTTTCACAAATTTTACGAACGGAGGCCCTTATTTTCATGTTTTTCCTTCCTTAATTACTAAATTTCCGAATCTATTTTTTGGAAGAAAATAAGTTTCTTGAAATTTTAAATTTCAAATTGTATTACGGAATGTAGACGTTGAAAAACAACTTAATCGGTTGAATCCTTGTTACGGAGTCTATAAATTATACGTCCTCTGGTTGAATCATAACGGCTTACTTCAATTTTAACTCTATCCCCCGGTAGGATTCGTATAAAACTACGGCGTATCCTTCCCGAAACATAACCTAGAATCAGATCCTCATTATCTAAACGAACCCGGAACATGCCGTTAGGAAGTGATTCAACAATTAAACCTTCATGAATCGATTTTTCTTCTTTCATTCCAGGCAAAACCCCCTTAAAGTATCAACTAATGGAGGAGGGGTGATATTAGACAACCCGTTCTTTCTTTTTTTTTTTAAAATAGTAAGTTTCAGATCTAATTCGTATAGCAGAGGGACTACCATATATAACATAAAATTTCTCCGCCAATTCTTTCTAGTCGAGCCTCTCGGTCTGTCATTATGCCACGAGAAGTAGAAAGAATTAGAATCCCCATTCCCCCTAAAATTCTAGGAAGTCGTTGATAGTTAGAATAGATCCGTAGACCGGGGCGACTGACCTGTTTTAAATTTAAAATTTTTGTATATGGTCCTTTCCTATTCCTTCTATGTCGTAGAGTTAAAATTAAAAAATATTTTTTTTTTTCCTGATGTTTCCTCACGTTTTCGATAAAACCCTCTCGTAAAAGTATTTTAACAAGGGTTTCCGTGATTTTAGTAGATGTTATTCGAACCGTTCCCTTTCTATTCATGTCAGCATTTCGTATCGAGGTTATTATATCAGCAATGGTGTCCCTACTCATGATGACCTAAAATTAGTGTTGCTCCGAATTTTTATATAATCAACATGCTTTTATTCGTTTTTTTGTTTAAAAAATATACGTGATACACAATCTACTACTAGATTTTATTCAAACAGCCTACTTTTCTCGTGGTTTATAATACTTCCGGAGCTAATGAAACGATTTTTGTAAAGTTTAACTGTCGCAATTCTCGGGCGATTGCACCAAAAACTCGAGTTCCTTTTGGATTTCCTTTTTGATCAATAATAACTGCAGCATTGTCATCATATCGTATTATCATACCGTTGTCGCGTTTGAGTTCTTTGCGGGTACGTACAATTACAGCTCGGATCACTTCTGATCTTTCTAAGGGCATATTTGGTATTGCTTCTTTTATTACAGCAACAATAATGTCACCAATATGAGCATATCGACGATTGCTAGCCCCTATGATTCGAATACACATCAATTCCCGAGCCCCGCTGTTGTCTGCTACATTCAAATGGGTCTGAGGTTGAATCATATCATTTTTGAATCTTTCAATGAAAAGGCGAAAAAAAAGAAATATTATTTGTCAAAAATAAAAACTGGCGGTTGTTTTTTTATCCCAACATTTGGTTCTACATTCCTATTCTGAAATAATAAATTGAGTTCGGATAGGCATTTTTGATGCCGCTATTGAGATCGCCTTTCTGGCTATTTTTTCTGTTACTCCGCTTATTTCATAAAGTATTCGGCCTGGTTTGACGACAGCTACCCAATATTCGGGGGATCCTTTCCCCGAACCCATACGTGTTTCTGCAGGTCTTACTGTAACTGGTTTGTCTGGAAATATACGTACCCACAGTTTTCCACCACGACGCGCATTTCGTGTCATTGCCCGCCGCCCTGCTTCTATTTGTCTAGACGTGATCCACGCGGGTTCAAGGGCCTGAAGAGCATATCTGCCGAAACAAATACGATTACCTCTATAAGAGATTCCCTTCATTCTTCCTCTATGTTGTTTACGGAATCGAGTTCTTTTGGGGTTATAGTGGATGGTTCCTTTTCAATTCCATCTCTATTACAGAACCGGACATGATAATTTCTTTTCATCCGGCTCCTCGCGAATTCAATGCTCCAAACAAAAGAGTATATTATATTTTTAATATTCTAAATAGATAAATAAAACTGACTTATTTATTAATATTAATAATTTAAATTTAATAAATTATTATTATTATTAAATAAATTATTATTATTATTATATATATTATTATATATTTAATTAATATTTAAAAATATAGTATAATTATAACCCATCTTTGTTTTGTTTTCGTTTTTCTCGTACTAGATCACCTATACTTTAGCAATTCAATAAGAAAAAAATGTCGCGGGCGAATATTTACTCTTTCAATATCTATTTCTGTTGGAGGGTTAGTTCATGACTTCTCAGAATAGATGAATGCGTCTCTCTGGTTTATTCCGCCATCCCGCCCGCTGAATCATGTGTATTCATTTTCAATTGAATCTTCTGTATTCATAGGTTCCATCGTTCCCACCGCTTCTTGATTAATGGTTAGGCCTGAATTTGACAACGGAGCTTTTACTTCATTTTGAGTCAACGTTCTTAGTCTTTATTGACCCGAGGCTCTAAATTTTTATGCTATGAAGAGATTCATATAATGATAGATGAAAATCTGTATTGATGCTTTATTACACTGCCCGTTATGAGTATGAGACGAGTCATAGACCTTACATATTGGAATTTTATATCATTGATAGATTTTTATAGCTTTCTCTCACCTTCCATTTACCCATATCCTTTCGTTTCCAACTCATAATCGGATTTCTTTTTCCTTTGTTTATGGCAAAAGGGCTTTCAGTTGCTGCAATGATAAGACTAATAGATCATATCTTGACTGCTTCTTTGGATACAGATAATTTGAAGCGATGAGTTAGTTATTAGTTCATATTATAATTATGGTTTGTTAATATTTTATCTTAATCCTAACAAAAACTAACGAGTCACACACTAAGCATAGCAATTCGGTCAGGGGGGGTCAATCGAATTTTTATTCAACCTTATAGAATTAGAATTTATTTTTTTTTCTTTTTGTTTCGTCATTGGGAAAGACAAGGAAAGTTTTCTTATTCTATTCCTCGTCTATAAATATCCAAATTTTTATACCTAAAACCCCATATATAGTTCGAACGGTATAGGCGCAATAATCAATTTTGGCTTGAATGGTTTGTAGGGGAACTCTACCTTCTCTGATCCATTCGACACGTGCAATTTCTTTTCCGTCGATACGTCCTGCAATTTGTATTTGAATTCCTTTTGTACCAGCCTGTTCGGTTAATTCAATAGCTTTTTTCATTGCTTTTCGAAAAGAGACTCTATTTTTTAATTGTCCGGCTATAAATTCTGCAAGAATATTAGGATGCCTGTAGGGTTTTGCAATTCTTGTAATAGCAATGTTGATTTTTCGGTTCACATAATTCAATTCTTTTTGTACACTCATCTGTAGTTCTTCGACGCCTCGTGGTCTATTTTCTATTAATAACTTGGGGAATCCCATATAGATTATGACCTGGATCAGATCAATTCTTTTTTTAATTTCTATACGTGCAATTCCTTCGACACCAGAAGATGTTCTCATATTTTGTTGAGCAAAATCCTTTATACAATCCCGTATTTTTTGATCTTCTTGTAAACCCTCAGAATAATTTTTTGGTTGTGCAAACCAAATGGAATAATGACTTTGGCTTGTACCAAGTCT